AATAAAGACGCTTACCGTCTACTCTTGATTCAACACATTTCCACTGTAGTGTTCGAGTGGATTCTGCTATTTCCTCTCGAACCATACTAAATATTATTATTTGATCAGATCATTGAATCATTTATTTCTCTTGCAATCCGTTTAATTCTTATTTTTACACACGTCTTTTTTTAGGAGGTCGACATCCATTATGTGGCATAGGTGTTACATCACGTACGAAACTTAATAGTATACCACTTCTACGAATGGCCCGTAATGCTGCGTCTCTTCCGAGACCAGGACCCTTTATCATAACTTCTGCTCGTTGCATACCCTGATCAACTGCAGTACGAATAGCATTTGAAGCGGCGGCTTGAGCAGCATAGGGTGTCTTTCTTCTTGTGCCTTTGAATCCAGAAGTACCGGTGGAGGCCCAAGAAACCACCCGACCTCGTACATCTGTAACAGTTACAATAGTATTGTTGAAACTCGCTTGAACATGAATAACCCCTTTTGGTATTCTACGTTCATTCTTACGTGAACCAATACGTCCATTCCTACGCGAACCAATTTTTGGTATAGGTTTTGCCATATTTTTTCATCTCATAAATATGAATCAGAAATATACAGAAAGATACGGAGATATCCATTTCATGTTAAAACAGATCCTTTATTTTTACATGGCCCTTCTTTTAGAAATTTTATAAAAGAAAGATTATCCTTGTCTCTGTTTATGTCTCGGATTGGAACAAATCACTATAATTCGTCCGCGCCTACGGATCAGTCGACATTTTTCACAAATTTTACGAACGGAAGCTCTTATTTTCATATTTCTCACTCCTTACCTTAATTTGAAATCTATTCCTTGGAAGAAAATAAGTCTCTTGTATTTTCTTTTTTAGCTTCGAGTTGTATCTCTCACCAAAGGAATGTTTTCAAAAATCATTTAATCGCTCGAATCTTTGCTGCGGAGTCTATAAATTATACGTCCTCTAGTTGAATCATACCGACTTATTTCGATTTTTACTCTATCCCCCGGCAGTATCCGTATCAAACTGCGTCGGATCCTCCCTGAAATATAACCTAGAATTAGATCTTCATTATCTAAACGGACCCGGAACGTACCGTTGGGAAGTGATTCAGTAATTAAACCTTCATGAATCAATTTTTGTTCTTTCATCCAGGTAACCCCTTGAAATATCATCAACTAATGGAGGAAGAGTTATATAACTCACTTTTCCTCTCTATTTCACAAATAGGAAGTTAGAGATCAAATTAGGATACCGGAGGAAGATCACCATATATAGCACAAAATTTCTCCTCCAATTTTTTCTAGTCTAGCTTCTCGATTTGTCATTATGCCTCGAGAAGTGGAAAGAATTACAATTCCCATTCCACCTAAAATCTTAGGAATTTTTTGATAGTTGGAATAGATTCGTAGACCAGGTCGACTGATACGTTTTAAAATAGTTCTATATATTCCTTTCCTAGTCCTTCTATGGCGCAAGGTTGAAACCAAGAAATCTTTGTTACTTTCCTGATGTTTCCGAACGTTTTCAATAAAACCTTCTTGTAGGAGTATTTTAACAACGTTTTCGGTGATATTAGTGGATGCTATTCGAACCGTTCCATTTTTACTCATGTCAGCATTTCTTATAGAAGTTATTATATCAGCAATAGCGTCTCTGCCCATGACGAATTCTAATTATTGGTGCTTCTTAATTTTGATATAATCAACATGTTTTTTTATTTTGAATTATTCAATTTCAATTATTAATTATTAAAAGTATATGCGTGAAACACAATCTATTAATTTAATCCATTTCAGATATCCCACTATAACTATATCATAGTTTCATCTACTAGTATTTATAATACTTCAGGAGCTAATGAAACTATTTTAGTAAAATTCAACTGTCTCAATTCCCGAGCAATCGCGCCAAAAACTCGAGTTCCTTTTGGATTTCCTTCTTGATCAATGACAACCGCAGCATTGTCATCATATCGTATTATCATACCGTTGTCACGTTTGAGTTCTTTACATGTACGTACAATTACAGCTCGAATTACTTCTGATCTTTCTAGAGGCATATTGGGCACTGCTTCTTTGATTACAGCAACAATAACGTCACCAATATGAGCATATCGATGATTACCAGCTCCTATGATTCGAATACACATCAATTCTCGAGCTCCGCTGTTATCTGCTACATTCAAAAGGGTCTGAGGTTGAATCATATCATTTTTATTTGAATCTGTTATTTCAATGCAAAGAATGAGGAAAAAAAGAAATAGTGTTTGTCTATAAATAAATAAACCCGCGGTTGTTTTTTCATCCTCAATACCCCTTTTGTTTATCTTTAGTTCTATATCCCTATCCTGAAATAATAAATTGAGTTCGTATAGGCATTTTGCACGCAGTTATTAAGATAGCTGCTCTGGCTACAGTTTCTGATACTCCACCCATTTCATAAAGTATTCGGCCTGGTTTAACAACGGATACCCAATATTCGGGAGATCCTTTCCCCGAACCCATACGTGTTTCCGTAGGTCTTATTGTAACAGGTTTGTCTGGAAATATACGTACCCATATTTTTCCACCACGACGTGCATATCGTGTCATTGCTCTTCGCCCTGCTTCTATTTGTCTAGCTGTGATCCAAGCAGGTTCAAGTGCCTGAAGAGCATATCTGCCGAAACTAATATGATTGCCCCGACAAGATATTCCCTTCATTCTTCCTCTATGGTGCTTACGAAATCTAGTTCTTTTAGGGTTATAGTTGATGGTTTTTTATTAATCCCACCTCTACTACAGAACCGGACATGAGAGTTTCCTCTCATCCAGCTCCTCGCGAATGAAAAGATTCGATACAGATACACATCTATTTAATAATTAGTACACTAAACTAAGTAATGGGATTTATTGATATTTCATTTATTACATAGGAAGCTCCATATATGGCTAGATGTGTATATTTATAGATAATGCTTATTTTTTATAACGAATCCCTATTTTTTTTTTACTCTTATCGAGTCAAGCCAATATTGTATTGTAATACAATAAATAAATAAGGGTTTCGCGGGCGGATATTGACTCTTTCCTGCTTCATTCGTAGGATCAATCCATGACCTCTCAGAGTAAATCAATTTGTTCTTGGTTCGTTCCGCCATCCCGCCCGATGAATTATTAGGATTCATTTTTCTTTTATATTTTATTTATATTTTAATAGTAGAATCTTATATAGTCACAGGTTTCGTCGTTCCTATAGCTTCTCCATTAATGGTTAGGCCTGAACTCTGCAACGGAGCTCCCAACAAAATTTGTTCCCGAGCCAATCTCCTCAGTTTCTATTAACCCAGGGCTCTTTATTATTTATATTATACTTTATTATTTGTATTATTATATATATTAATATATCAATATTAATGCTTTATCACACTGCCTTTTATGAGGTGATTCATAGACCATACATATTGGAATCATCTATCATTGATATTTTTGTTCTCTCTTTCTATCACCTTTCCATTTATCCGCATCCCTTTATTTTTTTCTTCAAAATCCATAATCAGATTTTTTTTTATGAAAATTTCAGTTGTTACAACTATATGATTGATTCAGTCATTCAGTCATATAGTGACTGTTTCTTGGGATCTCGACAATACGAAGCAATAAGTTGGTTATTAGTTTTTCGTTTATTTTATTGTTTTATTTTATATAGTTATTAAGTTTATAGTGGGGGTCAGTCTTTTTTTTGAAGCCCAGCTTTAAACTCTAAAGAAAAAACTAACGAGTCACACACTAAGCATAGCAATTATAAATTATATCAAAAGTAAGATTAATCTATTTTTTATTCAACCTTATATAATTATAATTAGAATTGTTTATTTTTGTTTGATTTAACGGAAAAAGTAAAAAAACAGAAATAGTTTCTAATTTTTTGTTCTATCACTGGACAGAATGGCAAGATAAAAAAAGGTCTATTATTCCTCGTTCACAAATATCCAAATTTTTAGGCCTAATACTCCATGGATAGTTCGAATTGTATAGGAACAATGATCAATTTTAGCACGAATTGTTTGTAGAGGAACTCTACCTTCTCTGATCCATTCTACACGTGCAATTTCTTTTCCGTCGATACGCCCTGCAATTTGTATTTGAATTCCCTTTGTATCTGTTTGTTCAGTTAATTCAATAGCTCTTTTCATTGCCTTTCGAAACGAAACTCTATTTCTTAATTGTGAAGCCATATATTCTGCAAGAATATTAGGGTGTCCATAAGGTTTTTCAATTCTTGTGATAGCAATATTGAGTCTTCGGTTCACAGAATGCAACTCTTTTTGTACATTCATCTGTAATTCTTCGATCCCTCGCGTTCGGCCCTCTATTAATAAATTGGGAAACCCAATATAGATTATGACCTGGATCAAATCGATTCTTTTTTGAATTTCTATTCGTGCAATTCCAATTCCTTCGAAACCCGGGGATATTCTCTTATTTTTTTGTACATAGTTCTTGATACAATTCCGTATTTTCTCATCTTCTTGTAGACCTACAAAAAAAATTTTTGGTTGTGCGAACCAAAAGGAATGATGATTTTGGGTTGTACCAAGTCTGAAACCAAGTGGATTTATTTTTTGTCCCATATTTTTTTATTCTATTATCTTTTCATCCATTTTTTTTCTAAAGATAAATCGAAATTTTAGATGAATCTCTAAAATTTCGATTTATCTTTTAATACAATTGTTATATGACAAGTGGGTCTTTTTATCGGATAACTACGTCCTCTAGCCCTGGGTCTTAACTTTTTCACAAAGGGGCCCCCATTGACTTCGGCTTTACTAATGAATGAATCAGCTCCGTTCAAACCCATATTATGATTAGCATTTGCTGCTGCAGAATAAACCAATTTTAAAATGGGATAAGATGCTCGATAAGGCATGAGTTCCAGTATCATAAGTGTTTCCTCATAAGAACGCCCGCGAATCTGATCAATTACTCTTCGCGCTTTGAAAACAGACAT